AGCACTGAGAAAGAGATAAGTGTTCCTTATAGGTTCGTATATATATACTGTGGCGCTATATGATCTTTAGCTATAGGTCTCGTGTGCTTGCTATAGAAAGTACATATACGAGTCACGAGTAAGAGGAAGTGGTAACGGTCGATGGATGTTCATATTTGAGTATTTGCTGACGGAATGCCTCACATCAAGGTGACAGGATTCGAACCTATGGCCCTCTGTACCCAAAACAGATGCGCTGACCAGACTGCGCTACACCTCGTCTCACCACCCCGGAGCATATAGATCCACCCGATCGATGAACACTCAAACCGAACTCACCCATCCTTTGGGGCACAGGGACGCGAGAACCTAAGAAACAGCTTTTTTTTTCGAAATCTGCCTCCAGCAAGATAGGGCGACGCAAAAAAGCCGTATAGTGCAGGAGCGCTCACATTTTTTGGCTTACTCTTGCACTTGAATTTCAAAATCCGGCTCGCTCCCGGCCTTTGGACCCTTGGCCCGCTTAGAAGTGGATTCGAACCACTGACACAAGGATTTTCAGTCCTTTGCTCTAACCAGCTGAGCTACCTGAACCACTTTCCTAAAATCTTTTTTATTCATCGAATAGTGCCCTACCTTACCACTTGACTAGTAAAAAGCCCTTGTACTAAAAAAAATAGAATATATATAAGAGGCCTTTTTCGCTTCTTCGTCAAGCTTTCGAGCAGCTCTTTCAACTGCCGCCTAATCCCCCAACATGCTCAAGAACCGAGAGCCTTCCTGTCCCTGGACAGCCGGAGGGAGCTTGCTTATAGAAAGAAGATAGGCCGATCAAACAAAAAGAACGCGCAAAGGTCTCTCCGCTCCTAGTCACTAAGTAGTGCTATTCTGGGGGGCTGGACTCCACCAAGAGGTTCTTTCTCTCACGTCATTTCGCCCGCCCGTTTCACTTCTGTTCCGGAGGAAATGGGATTTGAACCCATGATACAATCTTCTTGTATGTCGATTTAGCAAACCAATGCCTTAAGCCACTCAGCCATACCTCCAAGTTGTTGATCGGAATGGAATTTGATGTGCCGGGTTTGGTTGGTTGGTTGCCCGAAGGGCTATCTGATCCGATCAACTGCGTAAGCCGTAGCGCGCTAGCGCGCGTACTATTCCGGGGACTCTATCCAGATCTATGGATCTCCCCAGCATCCAAGCGAGACTCCATCAAAATCTGCCACTCGTTGGGCGACGCCTTCTTTTCTACGAACACCCCACCACTGAATGATGAACTTTGCCAGTTTTCGCCTCCGACCCGACCAGGAGAGAACACAGGGTCAAGCCAAGCCCTTACCCGCCTGAATGGAATTCATATCTCCTTCGTGAAGGGAGAAAGCCCGTGGAACTGGACTGTGACTCTTCTATTACATTATGGAGAAGTCCATTCTCGTCATGGTCGATCCACGTCCTACCGTAGTGCCCGGAGAACCAGGCTTGCTTAGCTTACAAAGCTAGCTTACTAACGCGAATCATTTTTGATTGATTGCACGAGCTAGCCAGCAAGCCAGCAAAGCCCCCGACGCTTAATCGCTTCATTTAGGCACCTACTGACACTAAAGCCGTTCCACTCGTGCTTCTCTAACGAGAATAACTTCGTTCCACTCTCCCAACAGGCCAGCAAGCCATTCCTAGCGGCTTAGCCCTTGTTAAAGGCTAAAGAGCGTACTGAACACTCACCCTTTCTCGCCAGCAAGCTAAGCTCCTAGTCCTCTTAGCCGGCTTACCTTTAACCTAACTCTCTAGTTTATGGCCTAAAAACACGGGAAAACACGACTTTTTGATCAAAAAAAAACAGAAGGCCATTTAAAAGCTCTTTTCTTGTGTTCTTGAGTACACGTTAGGATCTTACTTCAGGGGCTATCCAAGCCATTGAGGAGCCTGCTCAAGCTGCTGAGGATGATGAAGACTATCGCCCACAATTAGAACCATCTAAAATAACGTATATGATGGATCCATTACGAATGTATCGTCCCAGAAGACCATCACTCTGGTTTCACTGATCGAGCAACGCGGTTATTTCGCGGACCTTTCTGTTCCTAGTTAAGTGTAGGCCTTTTGGACTTAAGCTGGGATTTGGTATTTCGAAGGCCCCGGGTGTTACTATCATTTCTAGGCATCGTCTGTACTTAACAGTTCCCTTTAGTGTAGTTTCTCGGAGATATCTGGATTCTTTTTTTTTATTAAAAAAAGAAGAGTCTGGGATGAAAGAGAAGAAAAAAGGTAGTTTACTTGCTTAGTGCTTGTGCGCTAAGGGAAGAAAGATCGAAAAGTCGAAACTTTCGAAAGCGCACTCACTCTTCTCAAAATCTCTTAAGAGAAGAAAGATCTACGCTACGAAAAGGAGCGAGCGGAGAGAGCATAAAGAGCTTACTTATAAGGTACGAGCTTAGAGCCTTGCGTCACTCTGGTATGCTAATCACTTCGTTGTACGACTCTGGAACGGTAGTCGCTTAGTGCGACAGCACTATGGGATGCA